TATTCGTAAAGCAGAAACATAGACACACTCCTATGAACGTGAAAAATATACCGGATTAGTCAACTCTCGACTTGAAATTCTCAAGTCATTCACAACTGTTTAGTCAAAAATACGAATTTTTTTGATCGAACTTTATATTCTAGTTTCCTTTGTTTACTGCAGGACATGTCTCCGTTCAATATTCATCGACTGAAATCCTATTTCCATTACATGTATTTCAATTTGAGTTAGTTATAGTTAGTATAACTAACTATTGTTATTATACAAATTATACAAATTCTCTCGTTTTCATCTTACCTAGGATTCTCTCGAACTCTCGAAAGAAAAGGAATTTATTTTATATATATTTTATATAAATGAATATATTCTAATTATTATAAATTGAAATCCATTTTGAGTATCTTTATATATTTCTATTCTTGTATGAATAGAGGAGGGTTTTCCTCTTTTCTTAGAGAGTTCGAATAGAACAAGTAGTCAGATGTAAGATAATTTATAGAAATTTCCATCTCATCTCAAGGTTTAGAATAGATCGGTGTTGGTATATTCCTTTTCTTAATATCCAGGCTGAGGAGTTTCTATTGATTGAATAGTGAACGTGAATACAGAAAGAGAATACTACCCCCCTTTTGTGATGTGGTTTGCTAGGTTTCGGGAAGGTATACAAAGACAAAAGCCTAGTTGACGTTTTTGACAATGTTTACAATGAAACTTACCAAATATAGTTGTTTTTCAAACTTTAGCTTGTACACAAAGAAAGCAGGTCATTCCTATACTAGAGGGAGAGTATCACTAACTTTCTGATTGTGGACAGAAAAGGAGGAAAATTAATATGGAATTCAACTCCGAAGATTCATGAAGCAAATAAGTTTGTTTAGTCACACGATTGGATAAATATCCATTGAGCCCATTAAAATGAATTGAAATGTGTTTTTGCTTTCATTTTTATGTTCGGCTTTAAAAGATACTCGTGACCGGGCTTATAGAAATAATTTAGGAATACTTTTTTTGATGAAAAAACTGGTCGGTTACAAGCAACAAACTAGAATGGGTAAATTAAAATTATACAATTTTTTTTATTTTACTTTTTTAGGGCTCTAGGGCTATACGGACTCGAACCGTAGACTTTCTCGGTAAAACATATCAAACTTTTTATTATCAAAATGATCTGAACTGTTTCAAAGACCCAACATGCAATTTTTTGTGCATTGGGCTCTTTCATTAACTGATATTTCTATCAGTTAGTCCGCCATATTTTTTTTGATAGAAAAATAGGAGATGGCTCCATGTGCTCTGAGTCATTATTTTAATTCTGATCCAGGAACACTACCAAAGTGTTTCAAAGGGGGTATCTTGACGTAGGTCTGCCTCTGGCCTAGATTAACCTAAGTTAGATGAAGTATTAACCTAAGTTAGATGAAGTCTCTAACGCTCTGCTTAAAAATTAAATATGAAACTTCATACACCTTAAAGTTCATAGGGCGAAAAGATCTTTTTTTGAGGTCCTTGTACTCATTATGCCTAGCATTGAATAGACATTTACCTTATCAATATCTCAAATCGACTATGGGGCCTGTTTGGCACCTAAAAGGGACAAGACTGAACCCCTTGTCAGGCTATTGTTCTCTTGTTCCCTCAAAGTTATGGAGTAAGACATCGATTTCTCAATAAGATAAATTCTTTTGATTGCATGATGGACCCCCCTGAAAAACATTGGCGCGCGTGTAAACGAGGTGCTCTACCTAACTGAGCTATAGCCCTTAGTGCTTGTAATACCTATTTTATTATGTAGATAATTTCTTGTCAAGATGAATATTCCACGATCCAAGATCATAGTTCTTTGATCTGTTTGCGCGTTATTGCTTATAAGTAATATTCTATATTATAATCCATCGATGGGATGGGTCCCATTTGGTTTTCTTTGTGATGATAAACGGCCTACTTAACTCAGTGGTTAGAGTATTGCTTTCATACGGCGGGAGTCATTGGTTCAAATCCAATAGTAGGTAGAACTTATTAGATCCCACCGACTCTGGTCTCTAATAAGTTTTTATATCCATCTGCTTTTATTGATATTTATTTTGTATCTTTTATATTTCTTTTTTTTGTTGGATCAAAATAGAATTACGCCTGATTTAATTCTGTCGAGTGAATACAATCAAATCAAATCAAATAAAAAAATAGACCAAACCTCTTTTGATTATTCGGACACACCAACTAGTTCCGAAATCTCATTGATCGTCTCGACTCGTGTCCTAGCTCGTCGGAGAGCTAGATTTGCCTCAATTTTTTGTCTCTTTCCTTCAGCTTTTCTTAAATTAGCTTCTGCTATTTCAAGAGTTTGCCGGGCTTCTTGTGAATCGATGTCATTACCTTTCTCCGCATCATTTACTAAAACAGTGATCTCATTATTACCTATTCTAGCAAAACCTCCCATCAAAGCCATCGTTAACCATTGGCCGTCAAGACGTATTTTCAAAATACCTATATCGACGGCTGT